TTCGAGAAATAAAAATAAGAGGATCGAACCATTTCTTCTTCTTCTGACTCTTTTTCAAATTCGATAAATGTTGGTTGATCGTATATTTCATTATAGTTCTATGATTCAGAGTCTCATTTCCTATTTGATCCCTTTGAATTCCATATTTGAAGTTGCGGTCAGATCTATTCATTAAAAAGAATCGATTCAATACATTTCTTATGTACCCATAGGTGCTATATTGGACTTGAATCAGATTTAGGATCCATCTATATTGATTGACTGCCTCCACTATGGTGTTGCTAGCAAATATCACTATTTTTGGTTTTGGATCTTCCAAATCATTCCCGCAGGAGATCCGGACCCATTTTTTTCTGATCCTTCGATAAAAAGATTCATTCTCTTCATAAAAAACAGGAGGTAGAACCAATAAAGATTTTTTTTTCGATTCATCCCTGGAGTTGAATACCTCATTCAAGAATTGTTTTTGATCCAATACGTAAGAATCAATAGAAAAGGCAAATCCCTTATGATACACCAGATCCGGCTCGGTTATTGATAGAGTGAATCGATCTGCCATTTCTTGAAATCTCTCTTCTGATTCAAAATCGTGGTGTAACGTGTATCCCCCCCTGTTCCGGTCATGGAACAGATGAAATAAATCAAAAAATGTATTTTTGTTCAAGAATGAAATCTTATTGGAACTGTCCATATCCAGTTCATGCTTCGGAACCATATACCATCCCGGATCTGATGAAATAGGATGAATTAAGACGGTATTTTGTAAATACGTAATTATCTTGAATATATTAACTATTTCTTTATTTTCCGATCGCCTGGAAGGGGCAAAAGAAACATCTTGTTCGTTCTTCAACAATTTCTGGTCTATACTGGACCTCTCAGTAGGATTCGAACCCAGACGAAGTTCTGACCATCTGTCAGAAAAAAAAGAAAGAATGGATCTTGTAGGATTCCCAAGAAATTCTTCGATTTCTTCCGGAAGCAGATGATTATTCATCTCCTTCTCACGTTCCGTGAATAGCCGGGACATTGAGGAATATCCAGAAAGGCATTTAGAGAATCGGTCTGATTCTATCTCTGTTCGTTCCGTTTGAAGAAAGGAAGGATCCCAAAGAATCGATCTTTCTTTTAGTTGTTGAATCTCTCTTTGATTGATCAATGTGTGATATTCCGAATCCTCATTACTAATGGAATCAAAATGATCGCTGGATTGATCAGAAGATCCTTTCAATTGGCTAAAATCCGTTACTTGAACAAAACTAGATCTTGTAGAATCATACTGAATATTTGACGATACATTCCGTACCTTGCTAAAAAATCGATCCTTGTTTACCAACCACACATTGTCTAACCAAATCCAATTCTCTCTCGATATGTTCCTCAAAAAATCCGATTCGTGCGGATTCTTCTCCCAACTAACGAAGAGATCTTGGCGGAATTGCCACATATGAAATTGAGCACAATTTTGCAAAGAAATAGCCCACTTGTTTCTCGAGAAGAGATGGGAAATATGCTCAATATCATTTGATTGAATAGTTGACCCAGCTCCTTGTTGTTTGAAGAAACCCTCCACTTCAATTGGTATTTTTTCACGAAAAGCAAACATGAGATAACAAATCCAGTCTTTAACTAAGATTTCGAATAGCTGTCGCGAATTCAAGTTAATTATGTTTCGCCTCTTACTCGGAGAAAGACGATCAAAAAATTCCCAATCATGGTCCTTGCAGATTGGATCATCCATATCCATATAATATACAAAAGGAAACTCCAGATATTTGATATCTTTCTCTTTGAATGAGATCTCAATTCCAGCGAGGGTTTCATTAGATATTTTACAACTAGAATCCCCCTTTTTTCCGATCCAGTTACTCCACCACCGCGAACCCCAGTTAGATTCAGGCATGATACACTTTTTCGTTATTGGGAGAACCCAAGTACTCTCTTTCGGATCCAGGAAAGAGCTCTCAGAGATCTTTTTTCCTTTTGGAAGATAGAGGAGCGAAACAATCAACCTATTGATATTGGAAGACCAAAAAGATTCTTCCAATGTATCATTTCTGGGTCCAATGGAATTCATAGGTATAGGAAGAAGCCCTGTCAAATAGAGATTTTTCCTTTCGACCATATTTCGATTATTAATACGATATGTAAGGACCACTACTACAAATAGTAGTACACCTTTGATCGTAAAATATCGATTGCTTCTTGAACCCTGTGAAAGTAGGATACTCCACATTCGGGGGTCCAAGAGTTTTATAAAACGTTCTTGGTGGAAAAAAATGGGAATGAAAGATCCCACTGAATTGAATTGGGTCCATGAATCTAAGAAATAGTGAGAATTCTTGATCTCTCTCAATATCTCTCTCAATTCGAAAATCCAGGATTGAAATGGATGTCCTTGCATTGATTTCTCCTAAATTTCATTTCTCCTAAATTTCATTGATTTATCCTAAACATTTCATTTCAATGGTTATTCACCATGTACGAGGATCCCCGCTAA